TTAAAAATAAGCTAATTTAAGCTTTTGGGCTCATACCTCAAATATAAAGAATAATCTTTTTTTTAAAAATAAAGTGCCTGATTAAAGGATTATTCTGATAGGATAAATTAAGTAAAATTTTACCTTTATTATATTTTATAGAATTAAACTATATCTAATAACATCAAAAATTATTGTGCATCATACACTAAAATATAAAATAAATATTAATAAAATTTTTAATTTTAAATTATTTTTATATTTTATATTTTTTTTATTAAAAATTCAAATAAAATATTTTTTATATTTATAATATTTTTTAGAACGTTAATTTCAATTTCATCTAATTCTTGATTTGGATGTTGAATTGGTTTAGAAATTAACTTATTGAGATTTATCCCCCTAATTTCAAATTCTAAAAATATATCTTCATCTGAAGCATCTTTAAAGTATTTCTTAATTCAATCTATTGCTTCAATTAATTTTTTATTTTGTATTATTTTAAAAATAATTATTTTTAAAAATTTTATATATAATAATTTTATTTCTATTATAATTAACTCTTCATTACTTATAAAAATAGGATCAGCCCCATTTCATTTTTGATTTCCTAATATTGTTGAAGGATTATCATGATTAAATAATTTTATTTTAATAACTTGACAAAAAATTACCCCCATAATTTTGATATCATATTATTTTAATAATTTTTTTATAAATATTATTGTTATTATAAATGTTATTATTGGTTCTATTGGAGGATTTAATCAAACTTCTTTACGTAAATTAATAGCTTTTTCTTCAATTAATAATTTAGGATGAATAATCATATCTTTAAAAATTAGTGAAAATTTATGAATTATATATTTATATATATATACATTTTTAATTAGAATAATATGCTTTTTATTTTATATAATTAATATATATTATTTAAATCAATTATATAGATATAATAAAAATTATGCAATTAAATTTTTTTTTTTAATTAATTTTCTTTCATTAGGTGGATTACCGCCATTTATTGGATTTTTCCCTAAATGAATTATTATTAATTTTTTAATAATAAATAATTATTTATTTACTACTTTTATTTTTATTTCAATAAGATTAATTATATTATTTTTTTATATCCGTATTATTTATTCTTCTTTTATATTTAATTATATAAAATTAAAATGAATAAAAATTTTTATTAAAAATAAATTTTATTTATTGATTAATTTTACTTCTTATATTTCTTTAACAGGTATAATTCTTAGAACCTTTTTTTTTTATTAAGGTTTTAAGTTAAATTAAACTAATAATCTTCAAAATTATTTATAAAGAAATATTTCTTTAAGCCTTAATAAATAATTTATTTATACCTTAAAATTTGCAATTTTAAATCAATTTTGACTATAAAGCTTAATAAAAAAGAAATTATCTTGTTAATAAATTTACAATTTATCGCTTAAACTCAGCCATTTTATTTTAGCGAAAATGACTTTTTTCAACAAATCATAAAGATATTGGAACATTATATTTTATTTTTGGTATTTGATCAGGAATAGTAGGAACTTCCCTTAGTTTATTAATTCGAGCTGAATTAGGTAACCCAGGATCTTTAATTGGAGATGATCAAATTTATAATACTATTGTAACAGGCCATGCATTTATTATAATTTTTTTTATAGTTATACCTATTATAATTGGAGGATTTGGAAATTGATTAGTACCTTTAATATTAGGTGCTCCTGATATAGCTTTCCCCCGAATAAATAATATAAGATTTTGATTATTACCCCCGTCATTAACTCTTTTAATTTCAAGAAGAATTGTAGAAAATGGGGCCGGAACAGGTTGAACTGTATATCCACCACTATCATCAAATATTGCTCATGGAGGAAGATCTGTTGATCTTGCAATTTTTTCATTACATTTAGCAGGAATCTCATCAATTTTAGGAGCAATTAATTTTATTACTACTATTATTAATATAAAATTAAATGGTTTAAATTTTGATCAAATACCTTTATTTGTTTGAGCTGTAGGTATTACAGCATTATTACTTTTACTTTCTTTACCTGTTTTAGCTGGAGCTATCACTATATTATTAACAGATCGAAATTTAAATACATCTTTTTTTGATCCAGCTGGAGGAGGAGATCCTATTTTATATCAACATTTATTTTGATTTTTTGGTCATCCAGAAGTTTATATTTTAATTTTACCTGGATTTGGGATAATTTCACATATAATTTCTCAAGAAAGAGGAAAAAAAGAAACATTTGGATGTTTAGGAATAATTTATGCTATAATAACAATTGGATTATTAGGATTCGTAGTATGAGCTCACCACATATTTACAGTAGGTATAGATATTGATACTCGAGCTTATTTTACTTCCGCTACTATAATTATTGCTGTACCAACAGGTATTAAAATTTTTAGTTGATTGGCAACTCTTCATGGAACCCAAATTAATTATAGTCCATCTATATTATGAAGATTAGGTTTTGTTTTCTTATTTACAGTAGGAGGATTAACAGGTGTAATTTTAGCTAATTCCTCTATTGATGTAAGCTTACATGATACTTATTATGTGGTAGCTCATTTTCATTATGTATTATCTATAGGAGCTGTATTTGCAATTTTAGGTGGATTTATTCATTGATATCCATTATTTACTGGACTTTATATAAATCCTTTCTTATTAAAAATTCAATTTTTTTCAATATTTGTTGGAGTAAATTTAACTTTTTTTCCACAACATTTTTTAGGATTAGCTGGTATACCTCGACGATATTCTGATTATCCTGATAGTTATATTTCTTGAAATATTATTTCTTCCTTAGGATCATATATTTCATTAATTACAATCATATTAATAATTATTATTATTTGAGAATCAATAATTAATCAACGAATTATTTTATTTTCATTAAATTTATCTTCATCTATTGAATGATTTCAAAATCTACCACCTGCAGAACATTCTTATAATGAACTTCCTATTTTAAGAAATTTCTAATATGACAGATTATATGTAATGGATTTAAACCCCATTTATAAAGGAATTATCCTTTTTTTAGAAATTGCAACATGATCTAATTTAAATTTCCAAAATAGTGCATCACCATTAATAGAACAAATTATTTTTTTCCATGATCATACTTTAATTATTTTAATTATAATTACTATTTTAGTAAGATATATTATATTAAACTTATTTTTTAATAAATTCACTAACCGATTTTTACTAGAAAGACAAATAATTGAATTAATTTGAACTATTTTACCAGCTATCACATTAATTTTTATTGCATTACCTTCTTTACGATTATTATATTTATTAGATGAATTAAATAATCCTTTAATTACATTAAAATCAATTGGCCATCAATGATATTGAAGTTATGAATACTCTGATTTTCAAAATATTGAATTTGATTCTTATATAATTCCAATAAATGAAATATCAAATAATAATTTTCGATTATTAGATGTTGATAATCGAATTGTTTTACCTATAAATAATCAAATTCGTATTATAATTACAGCAACAGATGTAATTCATTCCTGAACTATTCCATCTTTAGGGGTTAAAGTAGATGCTAATCCAGGACGTCTAAATCAAACTAATTTTTTTATTAATCGTCCTGGAATTTTTTATGGTCAATGCTCAGAAATTTGTGGAGCTAATCACAGTTTTATACCTATTGTTATTGAAAGAGTATCAATTAAAAACTTTATTAATTGAATTAATAATTATTCTTCATTAGATGACTGAAAGCAAGTAATGGTCTCTTAAATCATCTTATAGTAAATTAGCAATTACTTCTAATGAAATTTTTTATATTAAGAATTAGTTAATTTATAACATAAAAATGTCAAATTTAAATTATTACATATGTAATATTCTTTTATCCCACAAATAATACCTATTAATTGAATAATTTCTTTTATTTTTTTTATTATTATATTTTTAATATTTAATATTATAAATTATTATATTTTTAATATTCAATTAAAAAATAATTTTAATAAAATAACTAATTTTACTATAAAAAATTTTAACTGAAAATGATAACTAATTTATTTTCTATTTTTGATCCTTCTACAAATTTATTTAATTTACCTTTAAACTGATTAAGAACAATAATTGGATTATTATTTATTCCTTATTCTTTTTGATTTATTCCTAATCGTCATTATATTTTTTGAAATTTTATTTTAAATAAACTTCACAATGAATTTAAAACATTACTAGGAAATAATATTAATTCAGGAAGATCTACTTTTATTTTTATTTCAATATTTTCATTTATTTTATTTAATAATTTTTTAGGTTTATTCCCATATATTTTTACAAGCACTAGTCATCTTACTCTTTCATTATCAATTTCATTACCATTGTGGTTAAGATTTATATTTTATGGTTGAATTAATAATACTCAACATATATTTATTCATATAATTCCTCAAGGAACACCTTCTATTTTAATACCATTTATAGTATTAATTGAATCTATTAGTAATATTATTCGACCTGGAACTTTAGCAGTTCGTTTAACTGCAAATATAATTGCTGGTCATTTATTAATAACTTTATTAAGAGGCACTGGTTCAAGATTTCCTTCTTATTTAATTTTTATTTTAGTGTTAATTCAAATTTTATTATTAACATTAGAATCTGCTGTTGCTGTAATTCAATCTTATGTAATTGCTATTTTAAGAACTCTTTATTCTAGTGAAGTTAATTAATGAAAATAACTCATAATCATCCATTTCATTTAGTAGATTATAGACCTTGACCTTTAACCGGAGCTATTGGAGTAATAACTTTAGTTACTGGTATAATTAAATGATTTCATAATTTTAATATAAGTTTATTAATTTTAGGGTATATTATTATTATTTTAACAATATATCAATGATGACGAGATATTTGTCGAGAAGGAACTTTACAGGGTAAACATACTATTTTAGTAACTAAAGGATTACGTTGAGGAATAATTTTATTTATTGTATCAGAAATTTTTTTTTTCTTATCATTTTTTTGAGCTTTTTTTCATAGAAGTCTTTCACCTAATATTGAAATTGGAGCTATATGACCTCCTATAAGTATTACCCCATTTAATCCATTCCAAATTCCCCTCCTTAATACTATTATTTTAATTACTTCAGGTGTTACAGTAACATGAGCCCATCATGCTTTAATAGAAAATAATTTTTCACAAACTTCACAAGGATTATTTTTAACTATTATTTTAGGTATTTATTTTACTATTCTACAGGCATATGAATATATTGAAGCTCCTTTTACTATTGCTGATAGAATTTATGGATCAACTTTTTTTATAGCAACAGGTTTTCATGGTTTACATGTAATTATTGGTACTATTTTTTTAACTGTATGTTTTTTCCGACATTTAAATAATCATTTTTCGAATAACCATCATTTTGGATTTGAAGCAGCAGCTTGATATTGACATTTTGTAGATGTAGTTTGATTATTTCTTTATATTTCTATTTATTGATGAGGAAACTAATTATTTATATAATATATTTAGTATATTTGATTTCCAATCAAAAAGTTTAATTTTTATTAATATAAATAATTATATTATTAATATTTATAATTTGTATTATTATTATTATTTCTAACATTATAATATTACTATCCATTATTTTATCAAAAAAATCTTTTATAGATCGAGAAAAATGTTCCCCATTTGAATGTGGATTTGACCCTAAATCTTCAGCTCGAATTCCTTTTTCATTACATTTTTTTTTAATTACTGTTATTTTTTTAATTTTTGATGTAGAAATTGCTTTAATTTTTCCTATTATCCCACTATTTAAAATAGTAAATTTTTTAATTTGATTTAAAACTAGATTTATATTTATTTTAATTTTATTATTAGGATTATACCATGAATGAAATCAAAATATATTAAATTGAACAAATTAATAGGATTTTAGTTTATAAAAACATTTGATTTGCATTCAAAAAATATTAATATTTTAATATATCTTAAATAAGAAGCAATATTTGCATTTAATTTCGACTTAAAAGAAAGAGATTTCTTCTCCTTATTTGTTAATTGAAACCAAATTAGAGGTATATCACTGTTAATGATAAAATTGAATAAAAAATTCCAATTAATATAATAATAATAATATATATATATATATATATATATAGAAATATAAAGTATAAAATTAAGCTGCTAACTTAATTTTTAGTGGTTTAATTCCATTAATATTTCTTTTTATATAGTTTAATAAAAACATTACATTTTCATTGTAAAAATAAAAAATTTTTTTTTATAAATATTTAAAGATTATTTTAATCTCCTTAATATCTTCAATATTACACTCTTAATTATAAGCTATTTAAATAAATAAATAAAATAAATAAAAAAATTATTATTCATATAATAAATCTAAATAAATAAATTTTAAAATTATTTACCTGATAAAAATTATAGAAAACAGAATAATTTTTTAAAATTATAAATATACCTTGACCACTATATATTTCACTTCATCCTATATCAATATTTTTTAATAAAATTTGACCTATTTTTAAAAAATAATAATTTAAACCATAAGTAGATAAATTTGGTATAAATCATATTAAACATAAAAAATTTCTTAAATTATAAGTTATAATAAGTTTATTAACTGAATAAATTTCTATTTTTCTAATTAAATAACCTAAAAATATCCCAATAATAACTACATAAATAACTATAATTTTTATATTAAATGGTAAATAAATTATATATGGATCAAAAAAAATTATTCAACTTAAAAAAGAACCTCTAACTAATCTTATTATTAATAAAACAAATATACTTTTTAATATAACATAATCTTCTTCATATAAATTATAAATTGAAATTAAATTATAATCATTTACTATTAAATATATAATTAATCGAATAGTATAAAATATAGTTAACCCTGTAGAAATATAATATAAAAAATAAATAAATATATTTAAATTTCTCATAGAAACTATTTCTAATAGTAAATCCTTAGAATAAAATCCAGCTAAAAAAGGAATTCCACACAAAGCTAAATTAGAAATATTTATACATAAAGAAGTTAAAGGAATAAAATTTCTAACCCCCCCTATAAATCGAATATCTTGTATATCATTTATTATATGAATAATTACCCCAGCACACATAAATAATAATGCTTTAAACATAGCATGAGTTAATAAATGAAAAAAAGCTAAATCAGGTATTCCCATTCTTAAAATTCTTATTATTAAACCTAATTGTCTTAATGTAGATAAAGCAATAATTTTTTTTAAATCAAATTCATAATTAGCAGAAACTCCAGCTATAAACATAGTTAAACCAGATAATAATAATAAGAATTTAAAAAAAAATATATTTTCTAATAATATATTAAATCGAATTAATAAATATACTCCTGCAGTAACTAAAGTTGAAGAATGAACTAAAGCTGAAACTGGAGTAGGTGCTGCTATGGCAGCAGGTAATCAAGAACTAAAAGGAATTTGAGCTCTTTTAGTTATAGCAGCTATAATAATTATTGAACCAATAATTTTTATTTCAAAATCATTATTTATTAACTCTAAATAAAAAATATAATTTCATCTCCCATAATTTAATATTCAAGAAATTACTATTAAAATAAAAACATCACCTACCCGATTTGATAAAGCAGTTAATATACCAGCATTATAAGACTTAATATTTTGATAATAAATTACTAAACAATAAGAAACTAACCCTAATCCATCTCAACCTAATAAAATTCTAATAATATTAGGGCTAATAATTAATAAAATTATAGAAAATACAAATAATAATACTAAAATAATAAATCGATTTAAATTTAATTCAGAACTTATATATCTTTTTCTATAATAAATTACTACTGATGAAATTAATAAAACAAATATTATAAATAATAAAGATATTCAATCTAATAAAATAGATATTATAATTTTAATAGAATTAAAAGAAATAACTTCTCATTCTAAAAAAACCACTATATTATTTATAATAAAATATATTATTATTATAAATCTTAATATTCTTATTAAAAATAAAAAAAAAAAACTAATAAAACAAATAGAATATTTATTATAAATGATTTAAAATGAATTTATCATATTTTTGACTCCACAAATCAATATTTTATTTAAATTATTTAAATATAATCAAACCATAATATAATCAATTTTAATAATTAATAAATTTAAAGGTAATCAATGTAAAATTAATAATAAATACTCTCGAGATAAACCTATATAAAAACTATATATTCCTATATAATATTTTCCATGTTGAGTATAAGAATATAAATATAATCTATAACCTGCTCTAAAAAAAGAAACTAATATTAATATAATCATAGTAATTCAAGATCATCTAATTAATCTATTAATTAAACTAATTTCACCTATTAAATTTAAAGAAGGCGGTGCTGCTATATTTGAAGATAATAATAAAAATCATCATAATCTTATAGAAGGTATAAAATTTATTATCCCTTTATTAATATAAATTCTTCGTCTATGTAAACGTTCATAATTAATATTAGCTAAACAAAATATCCCAGAAGAACATAAACCATGACCGATTATAAGAATATAAGAACCTAAATAACCTCAATAATTTATAGTCATAATTCCTCTAATAACAATTCTTATATGAGCAACTGAAGAATAAGCAATTAATGACTTCACATCTACTTGACAAAAACATTTTAATCTAATATAAAACCCCCCAACTAATCTAATTACTACTCAAATAAAATTTAATTTTATACCAATACTTTCTATTATAATAAAAACTCGTAATAAACCATACCCCCCTAATTTTAATATAATACCAGCTAAAATTATAGAACCTGAAACAGGAGCTTCAACATGAGCTTTAGGTAATCATAAATGAACAAAATATATAGGTATTTTAACTAAAAAAGCTAAAATTATTACTAAATATATTAAATATATATCAAAATTTATAAATTTTATAAAATAAATTATTATTCTACTTATATTATTAAATAAATAAAAAATCCCCATTAATAAAGGTAAAGACGCAAATAAAGTATAAAATAATAAATATATAGAAGCTTGAATACGTTCAGGTTGATAACCTCATCCAATAATTAATATTAAAGTAGGAATTAATCTACCTTCAAAAAATAAATAAAACATAAATAAATTAACTACAGAAAAAGTTAAAAATAATATAATTAATAAAAAAAATAAATTAAATAAAAAAAATTCTACATAATAATTAACTTTTAATAAATTTTCACTAGCTATAATTATTAAAATACAAATTCAAATACTTAATATAATTAAACCAAAAGATATAATATCACAAGAAAAAATATAACTAAAATTAGAATAAAATATTAATCTAATATTAATATTTATAAAAAAAAATATTAATAAAAATAATATTATTTGAACCAATCAAAATATATTTTTTTTAAAACATAAAGGTATTATAAAAAAAATTATAAATAAAAACTTTATCATTACTATAATAAATTAAATCTTTGAAAATAATCATTCCCATGAGTTCGAATTATAGAAACTAAAATTGATAACCCTAAAGCACCTTCACAAACTGAAAATACTAAAAAAACTATTAATATATATAAATTATTTTCAATATATATTAAAAATATTAATAAAAAAAAAAAAATTCTTAAAACAATAAATTCTAAACTTAATAAAACAATTAATAAATGTTTTCGTTTAGAAACAAAAATTAAATTTCCAATTAAATATATTATAAATATAGAAATTCATATTCCACTTAATATCATTAGTTTTTATAGTTTAAAAAAAACATTGGTCTTGTAAATCAAAATTAAGTAAATTCTTTAAAAACTTCAAAGAAAAAGAATTTTCTTTATCAATAATCTCCAAAATTATTATTTTTATTAAACTATTCTTTGATATTATAAAAATATTTTTTTCAATAAATTTAATTTTTTTTTCATTAATTATATTTTTCCTTAATCATCCATTATCAATAGGACTAAAAATTTTGATCCAAACTATTTTAATTTGTTCAATTAAAGGAATATTAATTGGAACTTATTGATTTTCATATATTCTTTTTTTAACTTTTTTAGGGGGATTATTAGTTTTATTTATTTATGTGTCTAGAATTGCATCAAATGAAATATTTAAATTTTCAATTAAATCAAAATATAATATAATTATAATTATTTATATTATTATCATTATTATATTTATATTAAAATATAATATAACAAATTTTGATAAAAATATAGAAATAAAATCATTATTTAATTTTACTTTATTTATGAATTATGAAAATAATATTAACATTTCAAAATTATATAACAATCAAACATTTAAATTAATAATAATAATAATTATTTATTTATTAATTACTTTAATTGCAGTAGTAAAAATTACAAATATTTTTTTATGGTCCTTTACGAACTTTAAATTAATTATTTCACTAATGATAAATAAATTTATTATAATTCGTAAAAAAAATCCCATTTTTAAAATTATTAATAATTCTTTAATTGATTTACCTTCACCCTCTAATATTTCAATTTGATGAAATTTTGGATCATTATTAGCATTATGTTTAATTATTCAAATTATTACAGGATTATTTTTAACTATATATTATACAGCTAATATTGAATTAGCTTTTTTTAGAGTAAACTATATTTGCCGAAATGTAAATTATGGTTGATTGATTCGAACTATACATGCTAATGGAGCATCTTTTTTTTTTATTTGTATTTATATTCACATTGGACGAGGAATTTATTATGAATCATTTAATTTAAAACATACTTGAATAGTTGGTGTAATAATTTTATTTCTTTTAATAGCAACAGCATTTATAGGTTATGTCTTACCTTGAGGTCAAATATCTTTTTGAGGTGCAACAGTAATTACTAATCTTTTATCTGCAATTCCTTATTTAGGAACAATATTAGTTAATTGAATTTGAGGTGGATTTGCAGTAGATAATGCAACTTTAACTCGATTTTATACTTTCCATTTTTTATTACCTTTTATTGTTTTAATAATAACAATAATTCATTTATTATTTTTACATATAACTGGATCTAATAATCCTTTAGGAATAAATAGTAATTTAGATAAAATCCCATTTCACCCTTATTTTACATATAAAGATTTAATTGGATTTTTAATTTTAATGATATTATTAATTTTATTAACATTAACTAATCCATATTTACTTGGAGATCCTGATAATTTTATCCCAGCAAATCCTTTAGTAACTCCAGTCCATATTCAACCTGAATGATACTTCTTATTTGCATATGCAATTCTACGGTCAATTCCAAATAAATTAGGTGGAGTTATTGCATTAGTTCTTTCAATTTTAATTTTAATTATTCTTCCTTTAACTTTTAATAAAAAAATTCAAGGTATTCAATTCTATCCTATTAATCAAATTACATTTTGATCAATAGTAACTATTATTATTTTATTAACTTGAATTGGAGCTCGACCTGTAGAAGATCCATATATCATTACAGGACAAATTTTAACTGTATTATATTTTTCTTATTTTATTTTTACCCCATTAATTAGTAAAATATGAGATAATTTAATTTTTAATTAATAATTAATGAGCTTGTAAAGCATTTGTTTTGAAAACTTAAGAAAGAATTCTATAATTCTATTAATTTTTATACTAAATAAAATTTACTTTTTAAAAGAAAAAAATTATTATTCCCATAAAAAATAATAAAAAATTTAAAGAAATAGGTAAATATCTTTTTCAAGCTAAATATATTAATTTATCATAACGATAACGAGGTAATGTTCCTCGTACTCAAATAAATAAAAAAGAAATTAATCTTAATTTTAAATAAAAAAATAAATTTAAATTATAACCTCCTATAAAAATTAAAATAAATATTAATCTTATAAATAAAATACTAGAATACTCAGCTAAAAAAATTAAAGCAAATCCACCTCTTCTATATTCAATATTAAACCCAGATACTAATTCTCTTTCACCTTCAGCAAAATCAAAAGGAGTACGATTAGTTTCTGCTAATATTGAAGATATTAAACATAAACCTAATGGATATATTAAAAATAAAAATCAAATAAAATTTTGATATATATTAAATAATATTAAATTAAATCTTATAATTATAATAATTCCTGATAATAAAATTAAAGCTAATCTAACTTCATAAGAAATAGTTTGAGCAACAGCTCGTAAACCACCTAATAAAGAATAATTAGAATTTGAAGATCAACCTGCAATTATAATAGTAAAAACACCTATTCTTGTACAACTTAAAAAAAATAATACCCCCAAATTAAAACTAATTATATTAAAATAATAAGGAATAATTATTCAAGTTATTAATGATAAAATAAAACTAATAATAGGAGAAAAATAATAAGATAAATAATTAGAATAAAAAGGATAAGTTTGTTCTTTTGTAAATAATTTAATAGCATCAGAAAAAGGTTGTAAAATACCAATAAACCCTACTTTATTGGGACCTTTACGAATTTGAATATAACCTAATAATTTTCGCTTTAATAAAGTTAAATAAGCTACCCCAACTAAAACCCCAACAATTAAAATTAAAAATCCAACTATTATTATAATTAAATCATTTAATATCATTTACTATCTATATAATTAAATTATATATTTATGAATTTTAAAATCATTACATTTTTCTGTCAAAATAGTTAATTAAATTAATTAAATTCATAAAAAAAAAAATTTAATTCTAATATTCAATCCTTTCGTACTAAAATATTAAATTTTTCTAAAGATAGAAACCAACCTGGCTTACCCCGGTTTGAACTCAGATCATGTAAGATTTTAATGATCGAACAGATCAAAATTTTAAACTTTTGCATTTAAATTTTATCTTAATCCAACATCGAGGTCGCAAACTCTTCTTTTTATAAGAACTAAAAAAAAAAATTACGCTGTTATCCCTAAGGTAATTTTTTCTTTTAATCAAAAATTTTGGATCAAAAATTCATTTATTTATGTTATAAATATAAAAAAAAGTTAAATTTATTTTTTTATCACCCCAATAAAATAAATAATATAATTTTAATTTGAATTTTTTATATATAATCTTATTTATATTATTTATAAAACTCTATAGGGTCTTCTCGTCTTTTAAAAATATTTTAACTTTTTAATTAAAAAATTAAATTCTAATTTTAATTTAGAGACAATATATATTTCATCCAATCCTTCATACAAGTCACCAATTAAAAGACTAATGATTATGCTACCTTTGTACAGTCAAAATACTGCAGCCCTTTAATATAAATCAGGGGGCAGATTAAACTTTAAATTATTATTCAAAAAGACATGTTTTTGTTAAACAAGTGAATATAAATTTTTGTCGAATTCCTTTAAATTAATTTTATAAAAATTAATAAATTATAAATTAATTATATACTAATTTTATCATTATTTCTAATTTTTATTTATTTGAAATTATTTTTTTATAAAAAAAATTAAATTTTTATTAAATTTTATTATTAATAAAATTATTTATAATAAATTAAATTTTTTAAACAATATAAATTTTATAATTTTTATTTTTATAATAACTCATTTAAATCTTTTTATTTTAAAGCTTATCCCTTAAAATATTATATATTATTTATTAAAAAATTAATCAATTAATTTTTTAATAAAATAAATAAAAAATTAAATTTTTTTCTAAAAAAACTAGATATATTTAAAAACGAATAACATTTCATTTCAAATTAATTATTTAAAATATTTTTACAACAATAAATTTATTAATTAATTATCTCTTTTAAATTCGAGAAATTTTTATATAAAAAAAATTTAATTAATAAACTCTGATACACAAGATACAATAAATAAAATTTACTTTTCTATAATTTTTTATTTAATAATATTTCATAATTCTTACACAATACTAATTAACTATAAAATTAATAATTTTTTTCTTATAAAAATACTTTAACCCCCATAATATTTTTATATTAAAATTTTTTTTATTAATTATAATTTTTTAATTATTAAACTTCAAATTAATTGATTAATTCAATATCATTTCAATGTAAATGAAATACTTATTCAAGCTCTAATTTGATCTTTCTAGAAACACTTTCCAGTACCTCTACTTTGTTACGACTTATTTCAACTTATTAATGAAAGCGACGGGCAATATGTACATATTTTAATTTATAATCATTTTAAAAAATTAAATAAAATTACATTTAAATCCACCTTCAATTAATTATTACAAATTAATATTCATTTAAATAAATTTATTGTAATCCATTATATTCTTAATTATAATCTGCATCTTGATTTGATTTAATTTTAAATAAAAATTTTAAAATATTATTATTATTCAAAAATATTTTTTTAACAACGATATACAAAATTAAAAATTAAGTAAATTTATTCGTGAATTATCAATTATTAAACAGATTCCTCTAAATGAACTAAAATACCGCCAAATTATTTAAGTTTCAATAAAAAATTATTTACTATTTTAGTATTTCAATTTAATATTTTATAATAGGGTATCTAATCCTAGTTTTTTTTAAAATTTATTAATTACATAAATAAATTTTATATAAATTTTTAATAAATTAAAATTTCACCTTATAATTTATTATTTAATTTAAATATATTTTATATTAATTAATAACTAATAAAATTTAATTTAAATTTTGTTTAACCGCAACTGCTGGCACAAAATTAGTTTTTAATTTTAATATTACTAAATCTTAATTTCTTAAATATTTAATATTAATTACTATAATCATTAAATAAATTATTATTAAAATAATAAAAAATTAACACTAAAATTTATATGTAAAATAAATTTAAAATAAATTCTTTAAATTATAAAATTTATTTATATATATAAAAATAAATATAGATTTTTTTTTTTTTTTTTTATATTAAAATATTTATTGTAAATTATTAAATTTTATATATTTTCTTTTATTTTTTTTTCATAATATTTATATTAAAAATTAAATTCATTATTAATCAATATATATTCATTTAAATTAAAAATAATTAATATTAAATCATAAATTTAAAAAAAAATTAATAAAATTATATTATATTAATATATTAAATTTTTAATATATTTATTTATTTAAATATATATATATATATATATATAAACCGTTTCTAATAATTTTTTAATAAAATATATAAAAATATA